ACTCGGCCCAATCTTTTACTAAAAGGATTGAGCCGAATACAAAACAAAGATACTTAATAATATATATTATTATATTGAATTTTTTATGAATAACTAAACTAATAATTTAATAAATATAAAATAGATAAATAATTATCTCGATATACACCAGGTCTTAATTAAAAAAATAAAATTAAGCCAAAAAAATGAAAAGTTTCTATTCTTGATTTGTATCTATAATAAATCCTATTTTTTTCTATCCCAGAGTTTCGTTTCGTGTTGGAATGCAAACTTATTAAGTTAAGCAGACGAGATTTTATGAAAAAAGTTCTTCCGATTCATAAGAGAGAACAACTCTTTTGTTTTTCGATCGGGATTTCACACAAAAGGGAAGATACTAATACTAAATTATAAATATAATGAATTAATTCAATAAAATATTTAATTTAATAATATTCTATATATTTTATTTGTTTTTTTCTCGATTGTATTCTTTTTTCAACACTAATATTGATATTGACAAGAGTGTATCAAACAAATATAATCCGATCGTGAATAAATGAATTGATTTAATAATTTTATTTAGATTTGATATTATTTGAGAAAATTTCTTGTATTTTCATTTGATCTGTTCATTTGGATGTTCAGAATCGATTCGCCTTCACGATTTTTTATTTTTTTATTGCGATTGGATATACACATTTTTAAAAATTTCATTAGGGTTGCTAACTCAATGGTAGAGTACTCGGCTTTTAAGTGCGACTCCATTTTTTACACAATTCTATGAACTAATTGGTTCATCCATACCATCGGTAGGGTTTGTAAGACCACGACTGATCCAGAAAGGAATGAATGGAAAAAGCAGCATGTCGTATCAATGGCGAATTCTAAAAATTTTTCATTCGTATTGGACCCGGCCCAAATTTTTGTTTGAATTTTTGGCTCGGAACAAATGAATTCACTTGGGTTGAATTAATAAAGGGATAGAGCTTAGCTGCTCCAATTATAGGGAAACAAAAAGCAACGAGCTTTCATTTTTTATTTGAATGATTACCCCATCTAATTTTACGTTAAAAAAAAATTAGTGCTTGCTGTGGAAAAATTTTTTCCCACGAATGGGTTTTGGATTTTTGTTATGAGTCCTAACTATTAGCTATTCTCAATTATGTTATGGGGTAGCGATAAATGTGTAGAAGAAAGAGTATATTGATAAAGATATTTTTTTCCAAAATCAAAAGAGCGATTTGTCCGAAAAATAAAGGATTTCTAACTAGCTTGTTGTCATCGAACAATTAGATGAACCAAGCGAGGGTAGATAGTCCATTGATGGTTTTTACTTGTTTTCTAGGTATCTATTCATATTTGTTTTTTATTTGAATATAATAGAATACCCTGTTTTGACTGTATCGCACTATGTAGCATTTGATAATCCAATGAATCTATGATCCTTTGACCAAATCGAATTTCTAAAATGAAGGAATATCAAGTATTTTTAGAACGAGATAGATCTCGCCAACAGGACTTCCTATACCCACTTATTTTTAGGGAGTATGTTTATGGACTTGCTTATAGTCATGATTTTAATAGATCTACATTTGTGGAAAATGTAGGTTATGACAATAAATATAGTTTACTAATTGTAAAACGTTTAATCACTCGAATGTATCAACAGAATCATTTGATCATTTCTGCGAATGATTCTAAGAAAAATCCATTTTTGGGGTATAATAAGAATTTTTATTCTCAAATAATATCAGAGGGTTTTGCCATCATCGTGGAAATTCCATTTTTTCTACAATTTAGATCTTCCTTAGAGGAGGCAGAAATTGTAAAATCTTATAAAAATTTGCGATCAATTCATTCCATTTTTCCCTTTTTGGAGGATAAATTTCCATATTTAAATTATGTGTCAGATATACGAATACCCTATCCTATCCATCTGGAAATCTTAGTTCAAATCCTTCGATATTGGGTGAAAGATGCGCCTTTTTTTCATTTATTACGGTTGTTTCTTTATAATTTTTGTAATAGGAATAGTTTTCTTACTCCAAAAAAATCGATTTCGACTTTTTCAAAAAGTAATCCGAGATTATTCTTATTCCTCTATAATTTTTATGTATGTGAATATGAATCTATCTTCCTTTTTCTACGTAAAAAATCCTCTCATTTACGATTAAAATCTTTTAGCGTTTTTTTTGAGCGAATCTTTTTTTATGCAAAAAGAGAACATCTTGTAGAAGTTTTTGCTAAGGATTTTTCGTCTACCTTAACATTCTTCAAGGATCCTCTGATTCATTATGTTAGATATCAAGGAAAATCCATTCTGGCTTCAAAGAATGCGCCTCTTTTGATGAATAAATGGAAACACTATTTTATCCATTTATGGGAATGTTTTTTTGATGTTTGGTCTCAACCAGGAACGATCCATATAAAACAATTATCCGAACATTCATTTTACCTTTTAGGCTATTTTTCAAATGTGCGGCTAAATCGTTCAGTGGTACGGAGTCAAATGCTGCAA